TAATTCCAAATATGCTTATTGGAAGGAAATAAGTTTCTTGAAATTTTGAACCTCAAATTCTAGCTCCATGAGGGGAATACTGAAGTTGAAAAAAGCATCCAATCTTTCGAATACTTGTTGCGGAGTCTATAAATTTTATACGTTTTATGGTTGAAGCATAACGCCTTACTTCAATTTGGACTCGACTCCCTCGTCGTATACGTATCAAACTAAGATTCCGTTGGATCCTTTCTGAACTAGAACCTAGAATTCGATCTTCATTAGCTAAATGAAATCTGAACATAACATTAGGAACTGATTCCGAAATGAAACCTTCATGAATCGCTTTTTTCGAGCATTCTAAGTAAAACCCTTAGAAGTATTAACTAATAGAGAGGAGTGAGACCCACTTCTCCGACCCTTTTTCTTTTCCAAAAAAGATTACCATATATAACACAAAATTTCTCCGCCGATTCCTTCTAGTCTAGCCTCTCGGTCTGTCATTATCCCTCGAGAAGTAGAAAGAATTACAATCCCCATCCCGCCTAAAATTCTAGGAATTTTTTGATAGTTAGAATAGACTCGGAGGCCAGGTCGACTAATCCGTTTTAAATTTAAATTTAAAAAAGTTCTAGAGGGAGAGGGTCCTTTCCTACTCCTTCTAGGTCGTAGGGTTAAAACCAAAAAAGATTTCTTGTTTTCCTGGTGTTTTCGCACGTTTTCGATAAAACCCTCCCGTAAAAGTATTTTAACAATCTTTTCGGCCATGTTAGTAGATTCTATTCGAACCGTCCCTTTTCTATTCATGTCAACATTTCGTATAGAGGTTATTATGTCAGCAATAGTGTCCCTACCCATGATAAACTAAAATGATTGTTGTCTCCTATTTTTGATATAATCAACATGCTTTTATTTCAAAATTGGAAATAGATAATAAAAAAATGAGTTAATAGAAATAGAAATTATGCTGTATTAGTTTCAATTCTTTAATATCTTATTGTCTTTAATATCGATTTTTTGAATATCAAATCGATTATAGCTTTCCAAATTCTCTATTATGTTATAGAAAGGTATATGCGTAAGATACAATCTAATGGACTAATTAATCTATTTCATTCAAATACTATGTATAATAGAACTATACTAGTCGGCATGATCTTATAATACCTCAGGTGCTAATGAAACTATTTTAGTGAAACTTAACTCTCTCAATTCGTGGGCAATCGCACCAAAAACTCGGGTTCCTTTTGGATTTCCTTCTTGATCAATGACAACAGCAGCATTGTCATCATATCGTATTATGATACCGTCGTCACATTTAAGTTCTTTACAAGTACGTACAATTACAGCTCTGACCACTTCTGATCTTTCTAGGGAGGTGCTTGGTAATGCTTCCTTGATCACAGCAACAATAATGTCACCGATATGAGCATATCGACGATTACTAGCTCCGATGATTCGAATACACATTAATTCTCGAGCCCCACTGTTATCCGCGACATTCAAACGGGTTTGAGGTTGAATCATATCATTTTTAATCTGTTCTTTCAATGCAAAGTAAAGAATGAAGTAAAAAAAAAAAAAAAGAAATATTGGTTGTAAAAAAAAAAAGACACTCGCAACTCTTTTTTATCCCTAAGACTTTTTTCTTTGATTCTACGTTCCTATCCCGAAATAATGAATTGAGTTCGTATAGGCATTTTCGAGGCTGCTATAGAAATCGCCTTTCTGGCTATATTTTCTGCGACTCCACCCATTTCATAAAGTATTCTACCCGGTTTGACGACAGCTACCCAATATTCGGGGTTTCCTTTACCCGAACCCATACGTGTTTCGGCCGCTCTTAACGTAACGGGTTTGTCTGGAAATATACGTACCCATGTTTTTCCACCACGTCGTACATTTCGCGTCATTGCTCGACGCCCTGCTTCTATTTGTCTAGATGTGATCCACGCCGGTTCAAGTGCCTGCAGAGCATATTTACCGAAACAAATACGATTGCCGCGATAAGATATCCCTCTCATTCTTCCTCTATGTTGTTTACGAAATCTGGTTCTTTTGGGGTTATAGTTGATGGTTCTTTCGCAATTCCACCTCTACTCCAAAACCGGACATGAGAGTTTCGTCTCATCCGGCTCCTCGCGAATCAAAGGATTCAAGTTGAATGAAAATCTACTCTGGATTCTTTTTTGAGATTTCATCTAATCTATTCGAAATTTCTATATCTTGTTTGGATATCCACTTCAAGATGTATTTCATTTCTCGATTCTTTTTTTCTTTTTATAAAATAATAGATATATATTTGTTTGGAGAATATATCGATAAACTAGAGAATCTATTCTCTAATGTTGTTTTTTATAACGAATCCTTATTTTCTTTTGCCTTGTCTCATATTATCATATTGGATAGAACAAGATTGAGTAATCTAATAAAACCCTTCGCAGGCGAATATTCACTCTTTCAATATCTACTTCAGTTGTAGGGTTAGCTCATAATTTCTCGGAATAAATGAATTGTTCCCCGGTTCGGTCCGCCATCCCACCCAATGAATTATTAGGATTCGTTTTTCAAGAGAATCCTCTGTAGTCACGGGTTCCGTCGTTCCCATCGCTTCTCAATTAATGGTTAGGTTTGAATTCTACAATGGAGCCTTTCGTGGAATTTGTTCTTGAGTCAATCTTCTCAGTCTTTATTGGCTCCAGGCTCTTGATTTTTTTCTAGGAATCGATTCATCTAGTCTAGTTATGGGTGAATCGGTATTGATGCTTTATAACACTGTCTTTTATGAGATGACTCAGAAACCTTACATATATTGGAATGGTATATCATTGATATTCTTGTTCTTTCTTTCTCTCACCCTTCCATTTATCTATATCCTTTTCTTTTTTAGATTCTTTTATATACATCAATTTTATATACATAAAGAACATAATTTGATACATATATAAAGAATTCAATTGGGTTTTCTTTTGTTTATGCAAAAAAGATTTCAGCTGCTACAATGATATGACCGCTCGATCATATCTTGACTGGTTTTTGGTATCCAGATAATGCGAAGCGATGAGTTGGTTATTAGTCCATAGTAGGGGTCGGTCCATTTTTTTGAATCCTATTCCTCTAAAACAACCAACGAGTCACACACTAAGCATAGCAATTATATAAACGTATCAATCAAATTTTGATTCAATCTTATACTTATAGAATTGTTCATTTTTTTCCTTTAAGAGAAAAAAAAATGAAAGGAACGAGTTGGTTGTTTTTTTCTCATTTAATGGATAGAGTGTAACGACAAGTAAAGTCTTCCTATCCCTCCTCTCTAATCCTCTCTAAATATCCAAATTTTGATGCCTAATAGCCCATGGATAGTTCGGACTGTATAGACACAATAATCAATTTTAGCTCGAATGGTTTGTAGAGGAACCCGACCTTCTTTCATCCATAGGACACGTGCTATCTCTCCTCCGTTGATGCGCCCTCCAATTTGTACTCGAATTCCTTTTGTATCCGCCTGTTCGGCTAATTCAATAGCCTTTTGGATTGCTTTGCGAAAGGAAACTCTATTATTTAATTGTCCGGCTATAAATTCTGCCAGAATATTGGGGTCTCCGTAGGGTTTTGTAATTTTTGTAATAGTAATGTTGATTTTTCGGTTCACAGAATTGATTTCTTTTTGTACAATCCTCTGTAATTCTTCGATTCTTCGTGTCCCATCTTCTATTAATAACTTTGGGAATCCCATATAGATTTTGACTTGAATCAGATCAATTGTTTTTCGAATCTCTATTCGGGCAATCCCCTCGACACCCGAATCCGAGGATATTTGCATATTTTTTTGTATATAATTTTGGATACAATCTCGTATTTTTTGATCTTCTTGTAGACCGTCAGAATAATCTTTTGGTTGTGCAAACCAAATCGAATGATGACTTTGAGTTGTACCAAGTCTGAAACCGAGTGGATTTATTTTTTGGGCCATAGTCCCTCACTATTATAGATATCATGATATGTCATATTTTTGTCCTTATTTTTTTTCCCACGCGTCTTTTTTTAAGGAGAAGAAATCTTCTTCAAATTCATCGAAAGACGTATCTTGCAATACAATTCTTATATGGCAAGTGGGTCTTCTTATTGGATAACTCCGTCCTCGAGCTCGCGGTTTTAATTTTTTCACAGTAGTGCCTTCGTTGACTTCTGCTTTACTAATAACTAAAGTTGCTTCATTGAAAGACATATTGTGCCTAGCATTTGCGGCCGCAGAATTCACTAATTTTAAAATGGGATCACACGCTCGATAAGGCATAAGTGCTAGTAGCATAAGGGTTTCTTCGTAGGACCGCCCACGAATCTGATCAATCACCCTTCGCGCTTTGGGAGCAGACATAGATATATATTGCCCTAAAGCATAGACTTCGCCGTATGTTTTCTTTTTTTTCATAAGCTTCTCCTTTTTTTCATAAGCTTCTCCCTTAGAAATACAATTTTGAAAATTAGAAATACAAAATTTTGAAAATTAGAAATATAAACAATATAACTAATAATCTATTCTCATTTTTGAACGACGAGATTTATTATCATTTTTCGCATGTTCGTGAAAATTGATAGTAGGTGCAAATTCTCCCAATTTATGGCCTACCATATAATCTGTTATATAAATAGGCAAATGCTCTTTTCCATTATGAATAGCAATAGTATGGCCGATCATTGTAAGTATAATGGTAGACGCCCTAGACCAAGTTCTTATAAGTATTTTGTCCTCCCTTCTGTTTAGCTTCTCCATTTTTCTTAATAAAGGATTCGCTACAAAAGGGTTGTTTTTGAGTGAACGTTTCATAATGCATTACCCCCCCCTTTTTTTTTACATTTTTTTTTGAAGACGACGAAAGAAATTAGATTTTCTACCCTATTTACTACGGCGACGAAGAATCAAATTCTCACTATATTTATTCCTTTTTCTACTTCTTCTTCCAAGTGCCGGATAACCCCAAGGGGTTGCGGGTTTTTTTCTACCAATTGGGGCCCTC